GAACAACGTAAATAAAACTAATACAAGCATCGGAAATAACATAGTATTGTCTGACTCATGGGGATATGAGAAAGTGTTTTTAGTGCCAAAACGAGTAATACTAATAAAAGGCTGCACCGTGCTTCTTACATTTTCGTTACTATTTTCATTACTATTAATTCGATATGTGTTTAAAAAATAAGTTTTTTCATTGTTTTTCGTCGTTAATAAATATAATAAACGCAAATTTTTTTTAATAATTTCGGGTCCTTCTTTATCTTTACCCCATAGAGACATTGAATAGAACGAACTGCTTTTTTTGCCACTGTAAGTTTGAAAATAAACGTTTAAATGTCCTTCAAAAGCAAGTAAATAGATCCGAAACATATAAAATGCAGTTAATCCTGCTGTGGACCAAGCTATTATTGCAAAAATAGGTGAATACAACCAACTATCATTAAGAATTTCATCTTTGGACCAAAAACAAGCAAGGGGTGGAATACCAGAAAGAGAAAGTGTACCCAATAAAAAAGCAGTTTTTGTAATTGGTACATGTTTTCTTAAACCGCCCATAAGAACCATATTCTGACTTTTATCTGGAGAATATCCAACAATAGCTTCCATCGCATGAATAATTGATCCAGATCCTAAGAACAACAATGCCTTCGAATAAGCATGAGTAATCAAATGAAATAAAGCAGCTCGATAAGACCCCATACCTAGAGCTAACATCATATAACCCAATTGAGACATTGTAGAATAAGCTAAGCTTTTCTTAATATCTTTTTGAGCAAGAGCTAAAGTGGCTCCTAAAAATAATGTTATTATACCTATCAAAGCTATTAGATTTAGAATGTAAGGTATAACTATGAAAAGAGGAAGAAGCCGAGCTACAAGAAAAATTCCTGCTGCTACCATAGTAGCGGCATGTATAAGAGCCGAAATGGGGGTAGGCCCTTCCATGGCATCAGGTAACCATACATGAAGTGGAAATTGGGCGGATTTAGCAACAGCGCCGGCAAATAATAGGGAGGCGCATAAAGTAACAAATAAAAAATTAACTTCATTATTAGAAACCAAGTTATTGAATATTTCAAACAAATCCCGAAATTCGAAACTACCTGTTATCCAATAAAAACCCAAAATTCCTAATAATAAACCAAAATCCCCGACACGATTAGTTACAAACGCTTTTTGACAAGCATTCGCGGCACTGGGTCGTGTGAACCAAAAACCTATTAATAGATAAGAACACACTCCAACTAATTCCCAAAAAATATAAATTTGTATCAAATTAGAACTAGTAACTAATCCCAACATTGAAGTATTGGAAAAACTCATATAAGCAAAAAATCTCAAATATCCCTGATCATGAGACATATAATTGTCACTATAAATAAGAACCATAATTCCAACAGTAGTGATTAATATCGACATAATAGAAGTAAGTGGATCAACCAAGCAGCCAAATTCTAAAGAAAAATCATTATTGATGGTCCAAGACCATACATATTGATAGACAGAATTATTATTTATTTGCTGAATAGAAAAAAGGGCTGAAAAAACCATAACTATACTTAATAATAAAACACTAGGAAAAGCCCACATACGGCGAAGATTTTTTGTTGCCGTTGGAAAAAGTAGAAGTCCTGTTCCAATTAAGATAGGAACTGGAAGTGGAATGAAAGGTATAATCCATGAATATTGATATGTATATTCCATAAAAAAATAAAAAAAAAAAAATTATCTTAATTAATTGTTTCTGAGTCACCGGTTCTTATTTCTTTTCTTTTGAAAGGGGTCGGTTAATAAAAAAAAATTAAGATATATAAAATAAAACTTAAATAGAATTTTCTAGCCTTAATTATTCTGAATCTTTCCAAACTACTTCAAATATTTAAAATCAAGAGGTTATAATTGGTCAAATGATATAAATAAGTCACTAGTGAAAAATAAATACGTATTTAATTTTATTAATACTGAATTGTTAATATTAAATTCAAATTTTTAAATAAAATTTTATGAAGATAAAAAATGAAAATTAGAATTTTCATTTTAATTATTACGTATTACAATAATTTTTTTATATCTATAGAACAAGGATAAATAATTATACCAAAAACAGTATTTGATATGAATCATAAAGCCCATAACTAAAACTATTTATTGTAATTCGGTTATTTAGAATCATTAACCAATTTGTTTTGTAACTCATTGTTTGTCTTCCATTACAATAAAAGCTATTTGTAGGAAATGCTATGATATCCAACACTTTAATTTTACGGAAAAAAAAAGGGGGCAAATAAAATGCCTTTAAATTATGTATTTTGTATCCTTTAACAGATTAACTACTAGTCTCATTTGATAATTAAAATTTTGTGGACTCTTTCTTCGAGCTTGAACAATTAAATTAATATTAAATTAATTAATATAATAGAAAAAATTATTAAAGTTTTTTTTTTAATTAAGCGGGAGAAGGGTTGGGTTATTAAACTTTTAGATTTTTTTATTACATGTATAAATGTAACACGACGAAAATAGAAAGAAAACGAAACGGACAATCTTTCTTTTTTTTTTTTTTATTATTATTTTTTTTTTTTTATTTTATCAACTTCAATCTATTTGGCATAGTGTACCTTATCGTTCTTATTAATATTTTATGTGATTTTTAACCCCCCCTTTTTTTTTGGAGTCTAATTTAGAGAAAAAATAGATAGAGAATAGTAAAGAACAATTGATTTTGAACAATAGATGTCTTTCACATCCAACCGAAAAACCTATTATAACTTTTTAATGGCAGTTCCAAAAAAGCGCACCTCTATTTCAAAAAAACGTATTCGTAAAAATATTTGGAAAAGGAAGGGATATAGGGCAGCATTGAAAGCTTTTTCGTTAGCGAAATCTCTTTCTACCGGGAGTTCTAAAAGTTTTTTTTGTGTAACAAATAAATAATCTGAATCGTTCTAATAACTAATAAAGTAATATAATTTTGTTTATAGTTTATTTATAAGATTTATAAGTTATAAAAATGATAAATAATATTTATCAATTATAATTAATATTAACATCATAATAGTATAGTAAAAGATTAACATCATAATAGTATAGTAAAAGAATAAATATTAATATATAAGATAAATTACAATATAAACAATATACATTAAAAATAAAATAAATAAAAAAGAATTAGTCTCATAATGTTTTAATTTAAAACGAATATAAAATTGAATTTGTTTTACTTTAATTTGAAGCCAAATTTTTCTTTCGTTTCTGATATAGATAAGAATTCTGTTGTCTACTGAATTCTAAAAATGAATGGTACTTTTTTGTTTGAAAAAAGGGTAAACGCAAGCGCAAGGTTTCGCCTTTCATTTTAGTATGTTTTATCATTTTCCGGATGGGGATTATCACTTTCCCCATCGCCCTTACTCAATAATAAAAAGAATTTTTTTTAGTTATATTTTTTATTTTATATTATAAAGAAGAGGTCGTTGAAACTAATTGATTAAGTTTAAAATGTTTTTTATAATCTTTTAAACCATTATTTTGGGTTTTAGAAATTATTATCACTATATAAATTCCTTAAACCCAATTAAATTAATATTAATAAAAGCCCCGTTTCCATTTTTAGGTAGTTATATGACGAATGCGCCAATTTTGAGTGATCTATTTTAGATCCTATGTTTCGATTGGAAGATCGATCAAGATATAATATATATATATTAATTAAAAAATTTATAAAATATTTTGAAGTACGGTACAATTTCTATACGAAATTTTTTTATATGATTGATACGACCATCCCAAATACCTAACTTAATGGGTTTGCTAAATCTTAACGCAAATTCTCTACACAACAAAAAATCCTAACGCAACCTAACTATGCAAATATTTACATAAATCTTTTGAGTGTATCGCTGAAATTGTGTTATATAAAAATTCTATTTTTTTATTAATCGATAAAATGCATTTTTTATTTTAGATTAATAAAATAAATGATAAAAGAAATTAATCATTAAAAAATGCAAACGAGGCAGAACATTTTTTTTACTTATATCCAGGGATTGAAGTAAAAATTATATAGTTACAACTGTTACATTTTAGTTTTAGGAGAGCATAAAGTAATAGTCTACGAAAAAATACATTGTTAGTTCAGTTAAATAAAATTGACATCCTAAAATACTAAATAACTAAATAAAAAAATACTAAATTAAATAACTAAATAAAAAGATAATAATAAGAAAAATCAATATTATTAACGTTAACGAAAACGTTTTAATCCCTAATTTTTAAACAAGTTTTTATTCATCAATTTGAATGGTTTCCTAAAAAAAAATATTGGATTGAATTAACTCCTTCAAGCTCGACGATTGAATAAAAATAGGTTATTATGATTTCGAATAAGCCGCTATGGTGAAATCGGTAGACACGCTGCTCTTAGGAAGCAGTGCTAGAGCATCTCGGTTCGAGTCCGAGTGGCGGCATGGCATCTTCTAAAAGAGTAAGTCCTATAATGAATTCAATTCCAATTCCAGATTTCAATTCCTATAATTGAGGGACGCCCTTATTAATTTAAAAATTTTTATGATATTTTCAACTTTAGAGCATATATTAACTCATATATCCTTTTCGATCGTTTCAATTGTAATTACAATTCATTTGATAATTTTATTAGTCGATGAAATCGTAGGACTAGATGATTCGTCAGAAAAGGGGATGATAGCTACTTTTTTCTGCATAACAGGATTATTAGTTACTCGTTGGATGTATTTGAGGCATTTACCATTAAGTGATTTATATGAATCATTAATTTTTCTTTCGTGGAGTTTTTCCATTATTCATATTATTCCGTATTTTAAAAAACATAAAAACCATTTAAGCGCAATAACCGCGCCAAGTGCTATTTTTACTCAAGGTTTTGCTACTTCGGGTCTTTTAACTGAAATGCATCAATCCGCGATATTAGTACCCGCTCTCCAATCCCATTGGTTAATGATGCACGTAAGTATGATGGTATTGAGCTATGCAGCTCTTTTGTGTGGATCATTATTATCACTAGCTCTTCTAGTCATTACATTTCGAAAATTCATAAGGATTTTTAGTAAAAGCAATAATTTAGAAAATGAGTCAGTTTACTTTAGTGAGATTCAATACGTGAACGAAAGAAACAATGTCTTACGAAACACTTCTTTTATTTCGTCTCAAAATTATTACAGGTATCAATTGATTCAACAATTGGATCGTTGGAGTTATCGTATTATTAGTCTAGGGTTTATCCTTTTAACCGTAGGTATTCTTTCGGGAGCAGTATGGGCTAATGAAGCATGGGGATCATATTGGAATTGGGATCCAAAGGAGACTTGGGCATTTATTACTTGGACCATATTCGCTATTTATTTACATATTCGAACAAATACAAATTTTGAAAGTGTAAATTCTGCAATTGTGGCCTCAATGGGCTTTCTTATAATTTGGATATGCTATTTTGGGGTTAATCTATTAGGAATAGGGTTGCATAGTTATGGTTCATTTACATTAACATCTAATTGAATAAAAGACTTGACGAATATAAACATAGGACGGCATACAGGTATATATACGAAAACTTCATGTAAACAATCAAGAACCATTTGAATCATTTCCATTACGTGATTCAAATGGTTCTCACAAATTCAAAAGATATCTAGTTATAATAGAATTCCAATTTATTTTTTTTACTTAAAAGAATATAAAAGACTCATTTTTTTATTGTACAATCAACCATTTTTAAAATCATGGGATTTCCGTTTCATTTTTTGGTTTACTCACAAAAACTATCGAAAAAAATAATTGGATATAATAGCTTCGACCTTGTCAACTGATAATGATAAAACGAAATCGGGATAAACACCAATACCTATTACAGGTAAAAGGATAGAGATCGAAACAAATAATTCTCGCGGTCCAGAATCAAAAAAATAAGAGTTTGGGGCATTAAAAAGCTTGTATCCATAGAACATCTGGCGTAACATAGATAATGAATAAATAGGAGTTAATATCATTCCAATTGCCATTACAAAAGTAATTAATATTTTTGTCATTAAAAGATATTTTTGACTAGTAAGTATTCCAAAAAAAACTAACAATTCGGCAACAAAACCGCTCATGCCCGGTAATGCAAGAGAAGCCATTGATAAGATACTGAAAGTCGTGAATATTTTTGGAATTGCGATAGCCATTCCGCCCATTTCGTCGAGATAAACAAGACGTATTCTATCATAACTCGTTCCGGCCAAGAAAAAAAGCGCAGCGCCAATAAATCCGTGAGAGATTATTTGTAAAATGGCTCCGTTGAGTCCTGTATCGCTTATAGAACCAATTCCTATAATTATGAAACCCATATGAGATACAGAAGAGTAGGCTATTCTTTTTTTTAAATTACGCTGACCGGGAGATGTTGAAGCTGCATAGATTATTTGAATTGTGCCTACTATAATCAACCAGGGAGAGAATATAGAATGGGCGTGGGGTAATAATTCCATATTGATCCGAACCAATCCATACGCTCCCATTTTTAATAAGATTCCGGCTAAAAGCATACAAGTACTGTAATGTGCCTCTCCATGGGTGTCTGGTAACCATGTATGTAAGGGTATGATCGGTGATTTGACAGCAAAAGCAATAAGAAATCCAATATAGAATATTATTTCCAGTGCTACAGGATACGATTGATTAGCTGATGTTTCAAAATTTAATGTTGGTTCATTGGAACCATATAAACCAATACCCAAAACTCCCATTAATAAAAAAACGGAACTTCCTGCAGTGTACAAAATAAATTTTGTAGCTGAATACAAACGTTTCTTTCCCCCCCACATGGATAGAAGTAGATAAACTGGAATTAATTCTAACTCCCACATGATGAAAAAAAGTAAAAGGTCTCGAGAAGAAAATGGTCCTATTTGACCGCTATACATTGCTAACATCAGAAAATGGAATAGTCGGGAATCTCGAGTAATCGGCCGAGCCGCTAAAGTAGCTAAAGTTGTGATAAATCCTGTCAGTAAAATGGGTCCTATAGAAATTCCATCTATTCCCAATCTCCAGTAAAAATCAAAAAAATCGATCCATTTATAATCCTCTGTCAGTTGCATTAATGGATCATCCAATTGGAAACGATAACCGAATGCATAGGTTGTTAGAAGGAGTTCTATTATGCATATACCTATAGTATACCACCTAATTATCTTATTTCCTCTATGAGGGAGAAAGAAAATTAAGGAACCCGCGAATATTGGCAAAACTACAACTAGCGTTAACCAAGGAAAATTATTCATGGTAAAAACAAGATAAACTTGGACCCGTGCTCAAAATAAATAGTTTTTGAGCGCGGGTTTTTGTCGGTAAAGGTAAAAAAATCAAATGTATTCAAGTAGGGTTTTCTGGAACGTATTAATAAGCCAGACCCATACTTCGAGTTGTTTCATGCCATAAATAAACTCGAACACTCAAGAAATCTGTCGGACAGGCGGATTCACATCTCTTACAACCGACACAGTCCTCTGTTCTTGGAGCAGAAGCAATTTGCTTAGCTTTACACCCGTCCCAAGGTATCATTTCTAATACATCCGTTGGGCAGGCGCGCACGCATTGAGTACACCCTATACACGTATCATAAATCTTTACTGAATGTGACATTTGGATCTATAAATTTTTGAATGTCAGAAAGTTTCGATCTAGTAAACTTGTAAATGAATCATATATTTAGACACCAGATGAATCAATAATTTATCATAATTTTTCTAATCAATCTACTTCTGGATTGACTCATGCGATAGAGCCAAGATACTTTAATTTCTTACATTTTTGAAAACATGTATTATTACGTAATGTATGGTCATGGTAATTCTAATTTATGAATATTAGAATTTATATGATTAATACTACTTATTCAACAAATTCGATTGATTGATACGAGTTGATTTTCTGTTACGATAAATTGATGAAACAATAGCCGGGCCAATAGCTGCTTCAGCGGCTGCAATAGCTATAACAAAAATTGAGAAAATATTTCCTTTTAATTGGCGACTATCAAAAAAATCAGAAAATGTTACGAAATTCATATTAACCGCATTCAGTATAAGTTCAAGACACATAAGGGCTCTAACCATATTCCGGCTCGTGATCAATCCATAGATACCGATAGAAAATAAGTAGGCACTCAAAACAAGTACATGTTCGAGCATCATTGACCAACTCCTTATCAATTTCGATTCATTTCAATATGAACTGAACAACAATTCAACAGATTCAATTGACTAGAATAAAAAAAAGTACGGAACAAAGGCAGATTTTCTATTGTTAATAGAATAGATTGAATAATTTCTATTTTAGACATAAACAATCTTTAATTAAAGGGAAATAAATGTAATGTAATGTAATAAAACCGAACAGAGTTTAATGTGCATTGCTAATTCTATAAATTTTTTACTGTCGCGCCACGGCAATTGCACCTATCAAAGCGGCTAAAAGAATTATCGAAACGAATTCAAATGGAAGAAAAAAATCTGTTGATAAATGAATTCCAATTTGTTGACTATTACTTATCAAATCTTGCTCTATAATCTGGTTTGATCTTGTAGTCCAAATAATTCCGTACCATGACGTATCCGTAATAATAATCATGAGTAAAACAAAAATACTTGTACAAACTGGCAAAGTAACCACATCCCCAATGGTCCAAAGATTCAAATCTTTGTAATATTCTGAACCATTCATGAACATCACAGCAAATACGATTAAAACATTTATAGCTCCCACGTAAATAAGGAGTTGTGCAGCAGCTACAAAATAAGAGTTTAATAGAATATAGAATAAGGATATACAAACAAGAACCAGTCCCAATGAAAAGGCAGAATAAATGGGGTTGGTAAATAATACCACCCCCATACCTCCTAGTATAAGAACCGATCCCAGAAAGACTAAAAGAAAATCATGTATTGGTCCGGGCAAATCCATTATATGTAAAATAAGAGATAAATAAATAGAAATGTTTTTCATGACCTTATTGAGACCCGACCAGAAAATTTTTTTTTTATGATTTTTGAGCAATTCCTAATTTAATCCTAAGTAAATAAATACTAAGGGATATGAATAAATGTGAGTACTATTATTGGACTAATTTCATTCTTTATCTGAAAGAGTCGTTCTAATTCTAAACGATATATTAAAAAAAAAATTATGGATATATTAATTAATGGATTTTCAATCCAAATTAAGACGCGTTTCTTACCAACCAATCAATAGTTGGTATTTGTAGTTATTGACCAAACAACACGAAAGAAACCTAAATTCCTTCTATATTAGTTATTAGTAAAGTAATTATAAATTATTCGTTAATAAGAGATTTACTTATTTATTTGAGGCGAATTCAAAATTGTTCGAATTGTATAATCGTCAATTACTGACATTGGTAAACGACCCAAAGCAATTTGATTATAATTCAATTCGTGACGATCATAAGTAGAAAGTTCATATTCTTCAGTCATTGATAAACAATTCGTTGGACAATACTCAACGCAATTACCACAAAATATACAGACTCCGAAATCAATACTGTAATTAAGCAGCCGTTTCTTGCGAATATCAGTTTCCAATTTCCAATCAACAACGGGTAGATCTATAGGACATACACGAACGCATACTTCACAAGCAATACATTTATCAAATTCAAAATGGATTCGACCGCGGAAACGCTCCGCGGTGATTGATTTTTCATAAGGATATTGAATAGTTACGGGTAAACGATTTGCGTGGGATAAAGTAATCATGAAACTTTGACCAATGTACCTTGCAGCTCGTACTGTTTGTTGACCATAATTCATGAACCCAGTTACCATAGAGAACATATCGTTAATATATATATGAATAGTTTTATGTTTGTTTATTTCTCTTGTTTGAGACACGTTGTGAATATAGAATGTTACTTTACAGTGAAAAGAGTTGGAAAGAAGTTGTTAATAATAGATTACCGAGAGAAATAGGTAAAAGAAATTTCCATCCAAGATTCAATAGTTGGTCCATTCTTAGCCTCGGTAAAGTCCATCTTGTTGTGATAGGAATGAACAAGAACAAATAAGTTTTAGCTAATGTAATAAAGATACCAATTATCGCTCCAAAAACTCCACATGTTTTATTTATTTCAAAAAGCTCAGAAACATATATGTCCGGAATAGATATATTCCAACCTCCCAAGTAAAGAACTGTTACAAATAATGAAGAAACCAATAGGTTTAGATAGGAAGCAACATAAAATAACCCAAATTTTATACCCGAGTATTCGGTTTGATAACCTGCTACTAACTCTTCTTCTGCTTCTGGTAAATCAAAAGGTAATCTCTCACATTCTGCTAGGGAAGAAATAAAAAAAATGATAAACCCTATAGGCTGACGCCACAAATTCCATCCCCAAAAACCATATTTTGATTGCGCCTCAACAATATCAATTGTACTTGAACTGTTAGATAATTATAGTAGGTGATACCATCACTGTTACCATCGCTATTACAGAACCGTACATGAGATTTTCACCTCATACGGCTCCTTGAAGGCCAGAAATAAATATAGGGACCGCGTCAGTATTCTTTTTTGAATCTTGATATGTTTGTAGGATGGATAACTATCGGCCGGTCCCAAATTAGACCAATTGAATTCTGTCTGTTATAATTATTTTAATTCAAAATTAAATAAAAAAAGTACTTCTGAATTGATCTCATCCTTTCTTTAATTTAATAATTTCAATAAGAATTTCAATTCTTCTTTGTTCAGTAATAACTTAACTGTTCAATAAAATACTTCTTGTAAAAATATCAATAACCCGTTGGTTTCACGTACGAAAAAAAAATTCTATATTAATTAATGAATTATGACACAAATTATATATCTATTAATATGTATATGGGAAAGAATAAAAGTAACAAAGAATAAATAAAGTATATCTTTATTTATTTTTTTTTTTTCGTTCCTATTCTTCTTTCTATTTCTGAGAAAAAGAGGGCTTTCAAAATAAAGTAAAGGATTATTTCGTTTCGAATAGTTATTTATTAAATCGGTGGATAGGAGTATACTCTGGATTGGAATCGTGTCATGGGGAGTACTGCCTGATCATTTCTACCAACTTAAAGCCCCAATTAGTATTCTTTGTTTGTATATTATGTAAAAATGTCCTTTTGGAGAATTTACATAATCTCCATTACTAATCCTTTACATATGTTCGTGTTTCTAACCATCCACTCGTTTTTGCTCAATCCCCCGTTATGCTAATACATAAAAATGATAGTGAAAACTCAATACGGTTGATCTTTTGAACCCGCTTCAAGTCAGGATGACTAATCAACCAATCTTGGGGGAAACGGTCTCTTCTGTTTATGTTTATTTCCGCTTAACTCTCTAACTCTTATACATAGAAAATGAGAATCAATCTTTTTACTGCGAATTTATATATAAGCTGTTTTCTTTCACTCATATAACTATTTGATTTAGTTCATCAACCCGAATAATGAATAAAAAAAAATTAAGATATCTACTCAATCCATTCCAACCCTTTCCTTGAAAGGAAGGAATAGAGAAAAGTTTCTGTCTATGTATCAACGAATCGCACGTAGAGATATTGATAACACACATAAAGTTAATGGTATTTCATAACTAATCGATTGAGCAGCAGCTCGTAGACCGCCTAAAAAGGAATATTTATTATTTGACCCGTATCCCGACATAAGAAGTCCAATTGGAGCAATACTGGAAATGGCAATCCATAAAAAAACACCGATATTGAGATCCGCTAAAACAAGGTGATATCCAAAAGGAACTACTGAATAGCTTACTAAAATTGATATGACTGCTATGGATGGCCCGATACTGAATAAACGAGTATCCCCCCTAGATGGAAAAAGATTTTCTTTGAAAAGTAGTTTTGTCCCATCTGCTAGAGCTTGAAGAACTCCCAAAGGGCCGGCGTATTCAGGTCCAATACGTTGTTGTATCCCTGCCGATATTTCTCTTTCTAACCATACAATTACCAGTACGCCTATTGTGATTCCCACTACAAGAGTCAAAATAGGAACAAGAACCCATAGAATTCCATAAACCTCTTTAAAAAATTCTAATCTAGAAAAAGAATCGATATCTTGTACTTCCGGTGTATCAATTATCATTTCAACGATCAACTTCTCCCATAATGATATCTATACTACCTAGTATCGTCATAATATCAGCCAATTTCATTCTTTTAACTAACCGCGGAAGAATTTGCAAATTGATAAAACCCGGCGGGCGGATTTTCCATCTCCAAGGAAAACCACTCTGATCCCCTATGAGAAAAATTCCCAATTCTCCCTTTGGGGCTTCTACTCTCACATAAAGTTCTTGTTTCGGCAATTCAAATGTAGGAGACGGCTTTTTACTAATAAATCGATATTCAAAATCATTCCATTCCGGATTCCTTTCTCTATCAAAGTATCGTATTTCTAAATTCTCATAGGGTCCCCCTGGAATTCCTTCCAGGGCCTGTTGAATAATTTTTACGGATTCTATCATTTCACCAATTCGGACTAGATAACGAGCCAATGAATCTCCTTCTTTTTGCCACTGTACTTCCCAATCAAATTCGTCGTAACATTCATAATGATCAACTTTACGAAGATCCCATTGTATTCCGGAAGCTCGCAGCATTGGTCCCGATAAACCCCAATTTATTACTTCCTCTCTACCAATAATGCCTACTCCCTCGACTCGTTCTAAAAAAATAGGATTTCGTGTAATAAGTTTTTGATATTCAGCAACTCTTGTTAAAAAATAATCGCAGAAATCCAAACATTTATCTATCCAGCCATGAGGTAGATCGGCCGCTACTCCTCCGATACGAAAATAATTATGCATCATTCTCATACCGGTGGCAGCTTCGAATAGATCATATACTAATTCTCTTTCTCTGAAAATATAGAAAAAGGGAGTTTGTGCACCAATATCCGCCATAAAAGGACCGAGCCATAACAGATGAGAAGCTATACGACTCAACTCCAACATAATTATTCTGATATAGCTGGCTCTTTTAGGTACTTGAATATTTCCCAACTGTTCCGGTCCGTTTACAGTTATTGCTTCTGTGAACATAGTAGCTAAATAATCCCACCGTGTTACATAAGGCAAATATTGTATAATTGTTCGATTTTCCGCAATTTTTTCCATTCCTCGGTGTAAATAACCCAATATTGGTTCACAGTCAATAACATCTTCACCATCTAGAGTAATGATGAGTCGAAGAACACCATGCATTGATGGGTGGTGGGGGCCCATATTGACTATCATGAGGTCTTTTCTTGTAGCCGGTATATTCATAGGTTTTTCCTCGATTCATTCTTTCATGAATTGCTGAAAACGAAAAAAAGTTCATTAAAATTCAAGATCTAATAAATCAAATAATTCAAAATGCCTTTATAAAAATAAAATTAACGAGTTTTTGACTCCCGAATATCCAACCGATTAATTAATTCTTTATAACATATTCTATTTTTCTTTGACAAATAAGACAGTAATCGTTGGCGTTTTCCCAGAATTTTACGTAAACCTCTCTGAGATAAATAGTCTTTTTTGTGTAATTGTAAATGTGAAGTAAGTCTTCGTATCCTATTGGTGAAACTAACTATTTGAAATTCAACAGATCCTCTGTTTTCGTCTTTTTCTTCTTGTGAAATAACTGAGATGAATGAATTTTTTACCATAAACTGAAATCTTCTCTCCCCCCCTCTTTTTATTTTAAGATATTTTTTATTGATAGATATCTTTATTGATCAGTAATAATAATGCCCCTAATTTTTATTTGGTATATACAAAAATTTGTATTTCGTTATTAATTTCTAATTTTTTTAATTTAATAAAACTTACTCAATCCTATTTTCATTTTAAAATTGAATTTGAAAGGGGATACAAAAGTATGGTTGGTTTCTTCACTCACAAAAGATAAAAGTTTAGACCTAAAATAATAAAATTTTGTTCATTCTAGATCTAATTGATATGTCATTGAATTAGTATCATGTATCAGAATGGAATGTAAGACAATGTATGCGTGCATCTCTTTGTCGTCATAGACCAGATATGTTATGGGAAATATAGGAAAAATGTACTATTAATGAATTTTCAATCGCGGATACATACGTATCCTTACCATACTGAAACAACTGCCATTATTGGTATTAAACCAATAACGATTCATACAAGCTAAATCTTCTAATCGATAATTGGGCCAAAGAAATAGCTTTAATTTTATAATTTTTTTTTTATATTTTTTGCTTTTATCCACAACTTGACTGTTTACCTCATTCCCATTACAAAAAGATGCCTTTCTATGTCTATTCTTAGAATTTAAACAAATTAGAATTCGCAATTCTCTACGACGTCTAGGCGATAAAATATTTTCAGGAACAAACAAATCATAATTTTTTTTATATCTATTTCCAGTCATCTTTTGATGTTTTGTAATGACTTCATCAGAATTCTTATCAACATGTTTTTTTTCTCGGTATCTTTGATTTATTTGATGTTTACTTTTATGAACTAATGAAATACCGAGGGTTTGATACATAATAAATTTTCCATCATTTTTTATAGCTAGACGAATTGGTTCAATAATCAAAAATCCCCTTTTAATAAATTCTGTAAGAGTTACATCTTTCTGAATCGTCAAAATATCCAGACTCATTTCGCCCCTTTGAATAGAGGATATAGTAATTTCTCTTGGATTTATCAGTCTAAGCAGGAGACAATATACGTTGATGTTATTGATTATTTTTTTATTTAAAGAATCATCCCATCTCAATTGAAAATACAAATACCTTTTTAGGAAGAAATCAAACTCCGCTTTTGTATTGATCTTGTATTGCTTTTTATTTCTATGTTTTTTCATGTCCGATCCCGTATAATCTTCTTCAACATCTTTTTCTTGGTTTGAAAGAGCTGATTTAAGATCTGCTTGGCCCGTGGATTCTTTTTCTCCTTGATTTCGGTTTTCTAATTCAAGAGATTTTTTTTCATTCGACGATATTGATATAAAAGGATCTCTTTTTTTATTTCCAGTGATGCTTTTGTTTTCACTAGCATTTTTTTTTATATTAGAATTAAAAAGTAGTAATTTAATTGGTATAACCCACGGTTTCATTTTATACGTATTATAAAGTCTCACAAATTCTGGCAAGAACCAAAGTTCCAGATTTGATATGGGACGACTTAGTATTTCTTCATTCATTCCCATCCAATCCAAAAGGGGTTTTTGATTGGATAGGTTGATTTTTTGGTCTTGCTGAAGTGTGAGATAAAAAAGACCCTTATTATTGATTTTATCAATTATTTGATACTTATTAACCCTAGTCTTAGTATATTTATTACTGTTAGTGTCAGTATCAATATTGATCCAGGCCTCAATATCGACCTTCGTTTTAAGACAAAAATCGAGAATTCTCCAATCAAAAAATTTTCTATCCGTATTTTTATCCATATCTCGAATATCATCTTCTACCATATTAAATGATTTTTGTTTATGTGTGTTGTAATTATAAAAAATATCTTGGTTAGTTTTTACTTGTAATGGTGATCCATAAATTGAAGAGTACTTCTTAGTTTCAGAATTTATAGATTTATATGCTAAAAGATCATATCTATATTGTTTTTTAAAATTATCCTTTTGATTCAATAATAAATCCGTTTCAATTTTTGTTTTTTTTTCGTAGTGAAGTAATTCATCTTTTTCATATAAATCACACAAATCTTTATATAAATCTTTATTTTGAGCTATACAGTTCAATATATTTCGCCATTTTTGTGGTACTACTCTAGACCATTTAATTTGAGATACATCACATTGATATTGATAATGACTCCTTAACCAATTTGTCCATTGATTCATTCCAGAATTGCGAAGATTCTTAGGTCTTAATTCGGAATGAAATAGTTCTTGTCTTACAACAAAAAAATCCTTTATTTCATTCTTAAGAAAAAGGGGGGTTCCATTATATTGAAATACGGATTTCAATTTCTCTAACTTAATAAGTTGGGTTTGTGATAATTTGTAAAATACATATGCTTGTGAAAAGTAAGATAAGTCAAAAAAAGTCTTTGAATTCTTTTGACTAAGACTAATATTAGTATTAGAAAGTGACTCTTTTATAATCGAAATAAATTTAATTAAACTTTGATTTGTTTTATTAATTCTTTCTTGATTTGCTTCATTACTGTTAATGTTTTTATTAATAATTTTTTTTGTTGATTCAAGAAAAAGTTGTGTATTGATACTAGGAATATTAATCATAGATAGAAAGATATCTATGTATATCTTTTCAATGAAAAATATTATAAAATAATGGGATTTACGGATTAATCGAGCAGTTCTTCTTTTTAATATCTGCCAAATATTTTTTTGTGATTCCAATCTTTTATCATCATAACTTATTTTGTTAGAACTCAAATTTCTATCTGAAGTTATAAATCCCTTTTTCTTGTCTTTTGTAATTTTTTCTATTTGATTTATGATTGTGTTTATTCTATCAGTCAGATCTTGCATTTTTTTTTCTGTTAATGAATAATTTGTCCAATCCTGAGATCTAATTTGAATGGACGATTCCTGAATCATCCGATTACTGATTATTGAATCTTTTTTAATTTCACTCAATTCATATACTTCTATTTCTCTCAATCCAAATAATATAATTGGGTTTATTTTTGAGAGTTCTTTTATTATTTCTTTTATAAACAGAATGTTTTTAATGATCCATTTTTTTGGTTTTTTTGAGACATTTAGAAACAATTTTGTTTGTTCTTTAAAAATTCCTAGAATTATAAAACATTTCTTTTGCAATTTTTTTATTTTTTTTTTTAGTTCTTTTAAAATCGGTTCAAAAAATGAAAGTTTTTTTCTGGGAGAACCAAAAGGTAGTTCAGCTTCCATTCCAAAAATTGTTAAAAAACAAAAATCATTTTTTTGACCTTGCTTTTTCATTGGATCGTTATAAGGGGCTCGTAACTTAGATCTGTGCCAAGGTTTAAGACGAAAAGGAAATAGGATCTTGATCTGAATGCCGTCTGTTAACCAGTTTTTTGGAAATTCTTTTTCTGATAATTGAACGCCGTTATAGGTACATTTAACATGCATTTCTCTATTCCAATCCTTTAAGTCCTCATACCATTCCGGAAATTGAAATAATAGTATACGGACGATATTTTTAGCTATTATCAATGAAGGTAATATAATATATTTTCTAAGAATTGATTGGGTTACTAATAAAAAACCTCTCATTACTTGAGCAAGTAAAATACTATCCCAGGCTTCCGCTATTTGTATACGCACTTTCTCCTTTCTTTTGTCTTCTTCTTTTTTGTCCTCCTCTTTTTTTTTCGCGCTTTCTTTTGTCTTTTTCTCTGTATAATTCGAAATTGTGAATTCTGTGTTTTTCCACATCCAATTTCTAAAAATTTTTTTCATCCGTTCAGAAATATC